TCCAACCCATTTTAGTGGAGGGGCGCGCTATTTGTTTACACCCATTAGTTTGTAAGGGTTTCAATGCAGACTTTGATGGAGATCAAATGGCTGTTCATGTACCTTTATCTTTGGAAGCTCAAGCGGAGGCTCGTTTACTTATGTTTTCTCATATAAATCTCTTGTCTCCAGCTATTGGGGATCCCATTTCCGTACCAACTCAAGATATGCTTATCGGACTCTATGTATTAACGATCAGGAATCGTAGAGGTATTTGTGCAAATAGGCATAATACATATAATCGCGGAAACTATCAAAATAATACAGTTGACAATAATGACTATAAGTATACGAAAGAGAAAGAACTGTATTTTTGTAGTTCCTATGATGTACTTGGAGCTTATCGGCAGAAACGAATCAGTTTAGATAGTCCTTTGTGGCTCCGATGGAGACTAGATCAACGTGTCATTGGCTCAAGAGAAGTTCCCATCGAACTTCAATATGAATCTTTGGGTACTTATCATGAGATTTATGAGCACTATCTAATAGTAGGAAGTGTCAAAAAAGAAATCCATTGTATATACATTCGAACCACTCTTGGTCATATTTCTTTTTATCGAGAAATAGAAGAAGCCATACAGGGGTTTTGTCGGGCCTATTCATACGCTATCTAAACTAATAAATTAGATTAGGTGATGCCCGTGCCCATAGGAATTCGGGTCTCTCCAGTTTCACTGGTATCATAATTTCTGAATTTTTGCGTGAATCAAGATTGAGATTGAGGAAAGGAAGTTTTCGAATCACTGACTCAGGCCCATTGTCGAATCCTACTCAGCAGAATATAGAGGTACTTATGGCAGAACGGGCTGATCTGGTCTTTCACAATAAAGTGATAAATGGAACTGCTATGAAACGACTTATTAGCAGATTAATAGATCATTTCGGAATGGCATATACATCACACATCCTGGATCAAGTAAAGACTTTGGGTTTCCAGCAAGCCACTGCTACATCTATTTCATTAGGAATTGATGATCTTTTAACAATACCTTCTAAGGGATGGTTAGTCCAAGACACTGAACAACAAAGTTTTATTTTTGAAAAACACCATCATTATGGAAATGTACATGCGGTAGAAAAATTACGTCAATCCATTGAGATATGGTATGCTACAAGTGAATATTTGAGACAAGAAATGAATCCTAATTTTCGGATGACTGATCCTTCTAATCCAGTCCATCTGATGTCCTTTTCGGGGGCTAGAGGAAATGCATCTCAGATACACCAATTAGTAGGTATGAGAGGATTAATGTCGGATCCCCAAGGACAAATGATTGATTTACCCATTCAAAGCAATTTACGCGAAGGGCTTTCTTTGACAGAATATATAATTTCCTGCTACGGAGCCCGCAAAGGAGTTGTAGATACTGCTGTACGAACATCAGATGCCGGATACCTCACGCGTAGACTTGTTGAAGTAGTTCAACACATTATTGTACGTAGAACGGATTGTGGTACTATCCGAGGTATTTCCGTGAGTCCTCGAAATGGGATGACGGAAAAAATTTTTGTCCAAACACTAATTGGTCGTGTATTAGCAGACAATATATATATGGGTCTACGATGCATTGCCGCTCGAAATCAAGATATTGGGATTGGACTTGTCAATCGATTCATAACTTTTCGGGCACAACCAATATATATTCGAACCCCCTTTACTTGCAAGAGTGCATCTTGGATCTGTCAATTATGTTATGGTCGGAGTCCCACTCACGGCGACCTGGTCGAATTGGGAGAAGCCGTAGGTATTATTGCGGGTCAATCAATTGGAGAACCGGGGACTCAACTAACATTAAGAACTTTTCATACCGGTGGAGTATTCACAGGTGATACTGCCGAACATGTACGAGCTCCTTCTAATGGAAAAATAAAATTTAATGAGGATTTGGTTTATCCCACACGTACCCGTCATGGGCATCCTGCTTTTCTATGTTCTATAGACTTGTATGTAACTATTGAGACTCGGGATATTATCCATAATGTGAATATTCCACCAAAAAGTTTGATTTTAGTTCAAAATGATCAATATGTAGAATCAGAACAAGTGATTGCTGAGATTCGTGCCGGAACGTCTACTTTTCGTTTTAAAGAGAAGGTACGAAAACATATTTATTCTGAATCAGAGGGAGAAATGCACTGGAGTACCGATGTCCACCATGCATCTGAATATACACATGGTAATGTTCATCTATTACCAAAAACAAGTCATTTATGGGTATTAGCGGGAGGTCCGCGCAGATCCAGTATAGTGTCTTTTTCACTCCACAAAGATCAAGATCAAATGAATGTTCATTCTTTTTCTTTCGAAGAAAGATATATCTTTGACCTCTCAATGACTAATCATCGAGTAAGACATAAATTGTTGGATACTTCTGGTAAAAAAGATAGGGAAATTCTTGACTATTCAAGACCTGATCGAATCATATCCAATGGTCATTGGAATTTCATATATCCTTCTATTCTCCAAGAAAATTCTGATTTCTTGGCGAAAAAACGAAGAAATAGATTCATTATCCCATTACAATATGATCAAGAACGAGATAAAGAACTAATGCCCTGTTTTGGTATTTCGATTGAAATACCCATAAATGGTATTTTACGTAGAAATAGTATTCTTGCTTATTTTGATGATCCACGATACAGAAGAAATAGTTCAGGAATTACTAAATATGGGACCATAGAGGTAGATTCAATCATAAAAAAAGAGGATTTGATTGAGTATCGAGGAGCAAAAGAATTTAGTCCGAAATACCAGAAAGTAGATCGGTTTTTTTTCATTCTCGAAGAAGTGCATATCTTACCCGGATCTTCGTTCATAATGGTCCGGAACAATAGTATCATTGGAGTAGATACACAACTCGCTTTAAATACAAGAAGCCGGGTGGGCGGATTAGTCCGGGTGGAGAGAAAAAAAAAAAGTATTGAACTGAAAATCTTTTCTGGAGATATTCACTTTCCTGGAGAAACAGATAAGATATCCAGGCACAGCGGCATTTTGATACCACCAGAGACGGAAAAAAAAAATTCTAAGAAATCAAAAAAATTGAAAAATTGGATCTATGTCCAACGGATTACACCCACCAAGAAAAAGTATTTTGTTTCGGTTCGGTCCGTAGTCACATATGAAATAGCTGATGGGATAAATTTAGCAACACTTTTCCCTCGGGATCTCTTGCAGGAAAAGGATAATGTCCAACTTAGAGTTGTCAATTATATCCTTTATGGAAATGGCAAGTCAATTCGAGGAATTTATCACACAAGTATTCAATTAGTTCGGACTTGCTTAGTATTGAATTGGGACCAAGAAAAAAATGGTTCTATAGAAGAGGTTCATGCTTCCTTTGTTGAGGTAAGGACAAATGATCTGATTCGCGATTTCATAAGAATTGAGTTAGTCAAGTCCACTATTTCGTATACCGGAAAAAGATATGATAGGGCAAGTTCCGTATTGATTTCCGATAATGGATTAGATCGCACCAATATCAATCCTTTTTATTCCAAGGCGAAGATTCAATCACTTATCCAACATCAAGGAACTATTGGTATTGGTACGTTGTTGAATCGAAATAAAAATAAGGAATGCCAATCTTTGATAATTTTGTCATCATCCAATTGTTCTCGAATTGGTCCATTCAATGGCTCGAAATATAACAATGTGACAAAAGAATCAGATCCCATAATCCAAATTAGGGATTTGCTGGGTCCCTTAGGGACTATTGTCCCTAAAATAGCGAATTTTTTTTCATCTTACTATTTAATAACTCATAATCATATCTTGTTAAAGAAATATTTGCTACTTGACAATTTTAAACAGACTTTCCAAGTACTTAAATACTGTTTAATAGATGAAAATGGAAGGATTTATAATCCCGATCCATGTGGTAACATAATTTTGAATCCACTCCATTTGAATTGGTGCTTTCTCCATCACGATTATTGTGAAGAGACATCTACAATAATTAGCCTTGGACAATTTATTTGTGAAAATGTATGTCTATTCAAATACGAATCACACGTAAAAAAATCTGGTCAAATTTTAATTGTTCATGTTGACTCCTTAGTTATAAGATCAGCTAAACCCTATTTGGCCACTCCAGGAGCAACTGTTCATAGCCATTATGGAGAAATCCTTTACGAAGGAGATACATTAGTTACATTTATATATGAAAAATCGAGATCTGGTGACATAACGCAAGGTCTTCCAAAAGTGGAACAAATCTTAGAAGTGCGTTCGATTGATTCAATATCGATGAACCTAGAAAGGAGAGTTGAAGGTTGGAACGAACGTATACAAAGAATTCTTGGAATCCCCTGGGGATTCTTGATTGGAGCTGAGCTAACCATAGCCCAAAGTCGTATCTCTTTGGTTAATAAGATCCAAAAGGTTTATCGATCCCAGGGGGTACAGATCCATAATAGACATATAGAAATTATTGTACGTCAAGTAACATCAAAAGTGTTGGTTTCAGAAGATGGAATGTCTAATGTTTTTTTACCTGGAGAATTAATCGGCTTTTTGCGGGCGGAACGAGCAGGGCGTGCTTTGGACGAAGCGATCTGTTATCGGGCAATCTTATTGGGAATAACGAGGGCATCTCTAAATACTCAAAGCTTCATATCCGAAGCAAGTTTTCAAGAAACCGCTCGAGTTTTAGCAAAAGCTGCTCTACGAGGTCGTATTGATTGGTTGAAAGGCCTGAAAGAGAACGTTGTTCTGGGGGGGATTATACCTGTTGGTACCGGATTCAAAAAATTAGTACACCCTTCAAGGCAAGACAAGAACATTCATTTGGAAATCAAAAGAAAGAATCTATTCGAGTTGGAAATAAGAGATATTTTGTTACACCATAGAGAATTATTTTGTTCTTACGTCCAAAACTATTTCCATGAGACAAATTTCCATGAGACATCAGAACAATCATTTACTCGATTTAATGATTCCTAAGAGCGGATTCTTTCCTTTCACTTTAACTATCTTTCAATTATCTGGTCCGATTATTGATTTGGTAAAAAATAAAATAAGTAATTAAATTGGTAATAAATAAAATAAGTAATTAAAAGAAATTAATGGTTTGGGTCGTGTATCAACGGTCAATCCCCCCTAGAAGGTTCCATCGGAACAATTATTTATTTCAGGGTACCTCGTCTCTTTGTTAAAAAAAAGGAAGTGTCTGGGGAAAAATGACAAGAAGATATTGGAACATCAAATTGGAAGAGATGATGGAAGCAGGAGTTCATTTCGGTCATGGTACTAAGAAATGGAATCCTAGAATGGCCCCTTACATCTCTGCAAAGCGTAAAGGTATTCATATTACAAATCTCACTAGAACTGCTCGTTTTTTATCAGAAACCTGTGATTTAGTTTTTGATGCAGCAAGTAGGGGAAAAAACTTCTTAATCGTTGGTACAAAAAATAAAGCAGCGGATTCAGTAGCATCAGCTGCAATAAGGGCTCGGTGTCATTATGTTAATAAAAAATGGCTTGGTGGTATGTTAACGAATTGGTCCACTACGGAAACGAGACTTCACAAGTTCAGGGACTTAAGAGCAGAACAAAAGATGGGGAAACTCAACTGTCTCTCCAAAAGAGATGCAGCAATGTTGAAGAGAAAATTATCTACCTTGCAAACATATCTCGGTGGGATCAAATATATGACGGGGTTGCCTGATATTGTGATCATCGTTGATCAGCAAGAAGAATATACGGCTCTTCGAGAATGTGTCATTTTGGGTATTCCAACAATTTGTTTAATCGATACAAATTGTGACCCAGATCTCGCAGATATTTCGATTCCAGCAAACGATGACGCTATAGCTTCAATCCGATTGATTCTTAACAAATTAGTATCTGCAATTTGTGAGGGTCGTTCTAGCTATATAAGAAATCGTTGATTATCATTAAGAATAATAAGATTAGTTAATTATTTGGCAACTCATAGATTTATTGGATCGGTTACTATTTTTGAATTTTTAAAAAGAGATAAAAAAAGTACTGGGGATATTGATATTATGTTATGATGTTATGTAATTTCTTGGTATCGTAAATAAAATATACGATTAATGATTCAAGTTAGTGAGTTGAGAAATAGATGGTTGAATCAAAATAATTCCTTTTTTGAAGTTCAATTTCTGTCAGAGGACAATATGAATGTTATACCATGTTCCATTAAAACACTCAAAGGGTTATACGATATATCGGGTGTAGAAGTAGGCCAACATTTCTATTGGCAAATAGGAGGTTTACAAATCCATGCCCAAGTACTTATCACTTCTTGGGTCGTAATTGCTATCTTATTAGGTTCAGTCATCATAGCTGTTCGGAATCCACAAACCATTCCGACCGACGGCCAGAATTTCTTCGAATATGTCCTTGAATTTATTCGAGATTTGAGCAAAACTCAGATTGGAGAAGAATATGGTCCTTGGGTTCCCTTTATTGGAACTATGTTCTTATTTATTTTTGTTTCTAACTGGTCAGGTGCTCTTTTACCTTGGAAAATCATACAATTACCTCATGGGGAGTTAGCTGCGCCTACGAATGATATAAATACTACTGTTGCTTTAGCTTTACCCACGTCAGCGGCATATTTTTATGCGGGTCTTACCAAAAAAGGATTGGGTTATTTCGGGAAATACATTCAACCAACCCCAATACTTTTACCAATTAACATCCTAGAAGATTTCACAAAACCTTTATCTCTTAGTTTTCGACTTTTCGGGAATATATTGGCTGATGAATTAGTAGTTGTTGTTCTTGTTTCTTTAGTCCCTTCAGTAGTTCCTATACCTGTTATGCTTCTTGGATTATTTACAAGTGGTATTCAAGCTCTTATTTTTGCAACGTTAGCCGCGGCTTATATAGGTGAATCCATGGAGGGTCATCATTGACTAGTTTTCGAAATAGTCTTTTTTAAGCTTATCCCAATTCATGCATGATTCAAGATAATCCACTTGGTTGGGGAATATAATAGATACAAATACAAATACGTATGAATATACATACGACCTAGAGTCGTAGGAAAAAAGATAGACGATATTGCGGAATTGTAAAAAAAAAGATGGGTTGGGGGGGTCACACTAGATGTATGTAATCTCTATAAGTCCAGCCCCTGTGTCTGTTTCGAGGAATGATTCTAGAATCCGATTCAATAAAAAATGTGGGTGGTTTACGTTATGGAAGAAACAAATGTATATGTGATATTAGATATTTACTAGTTATATAGGACTATTCCTAATATATATATATATATTATTATATACCCTATATATATATTATTGATTGATTTGATTGCGGTTCACTGCATTTATATAGTTCCAATAAAAGTCCTTCTGTTTCGTCTGTGATTGTGGATTGAATGAAATGCAAAAAAGAGATGAACTCAAGAATAGTATCTAGAAGAAAAAAGAAAGGAAAGAAGAATTGAATAAAAGAATGGTTCGAAACAAAGAAATGCAATAACTAGAACCGTATACATATGTATTTACAAAAACAAAAACTCCATTATGGGTAGAAACTCAAAATGAGATATCGAAATAGTTCTGACGATTCAGTAATATTATCATTTCAATTCGGAGTTTTTAGTTATTTCGACCCGATAGATCTTAATCAGATAGATCTTAATGATAAAATCTTAATGAAAAAAATGATAAAAAAATGAAGTAAAAATTCATTGGTTGATTGTATCATTAACCATTTTTTTTGGGGTGCGAGGAACTTACCATGAATCCACTGATTTCTGCCGCTTCCGTTATTGCTGCTGGATTGGCCGTAGGGCTTGCTTCTATTGGACCTGGAGTTGGTCAAGGTACTGCTGCAGGCCAAGCTGTAGAAGGTATTGCGAGACAACCAGAAGCAGAGGGTAAAATACGAGGTACTTTATTGCTTAGTCTAGCTTTTATGGAAGCTTTAACAATTTATGGACTGGTCGTGGCGTTAGCGCTTTTGTTTGCGAATCCTTTTGTTTAATCCTAGAAATGTAAAAAAGTACCTTACATACTATACTTTTTTTCTTATTTTTTTAACTCGCTATACTTTTTTCTTATTTTATTAACTCAGAATTGCTGTTTGCTTCTTCTAATTATATCAACGCTTTACTCCTACAATTATTTATTTGTTGAGACAATACCCCAGGAAAGGAAGGACTGTTTTGAGGATGAGTAATTTCTGGATCTGTTCGTTTTCTTCCTTCGCGTCCTTAGCTTAGTACAATGTAAACCTTTTTTTACTTTTTTTAGGAATCGTTTCAACAAACGAGATATTTCACAATTGACATGAGACCCAAGACTTAACCTAATAAGTATTTTATTGGATTGGAAACTTCAAGTAAGAAATTTTAAAATTATCAAATTAAATTACTAGATTTAATCTACTCACATAAAAAAAAAAATGGAAATATTATTTATATAATAAAAAGAAATCGACCAAAAAAGGGACGACGAAGTGATACAAAAAGAACTCTGTTCTTTGTTAGTCCTATCTATAAGAGGAGAACATATGAAAAATGTAACCGATTCTTTCCTTTCCTTGGGTCACTGGCCATCCGCCGGGAGTTTCGGGTTTAATACCGATATTTTAGCAACAAATCCAATAAATCTAAGTGTAGTGCTTGGTGTATTGATTTTTTTTGGAAAGGGAGTGTGTGCGAGTTGTGTATTTCAAGAATAGGTTGGATCCATCCGACTGCACTTTATTTATGGTATTTTATTCATTTTATAGGATAAATAGGAAAAAAAGTGCACGATCTCAACGAATTATTTCTGAATAAATTAAGAAATCATATGTAAGAACCATAGCATTTCGTGACTTATTGGTAAATTTGATTCTCTATCAACCAATAATGTGAGACCATTAACATGGTTAAAGCTAAACTGTTTGAAGTCCAGGCAAAACATGGTACTCTTTCTACCGGTACTAACGTACCGAAATGGTTTAAAAATGAATAGTTGGTAATTTATCTGATATAGAACACTCATATCGATAAAACGATTTGAACCATTTATTAAAAAAATGGGCATCTTGCTCTTTTTTTTCCAATGCCGAATCGACGACCTACGTAAAAAAAAATAGGAATTTTTGGATTTGAAGTGAAGAAAAAAAGGAAATAAAAAAAATATAGAAATAAATTGTAAATTTTAATTTAAAATTAAATAAAGAACAAATACAAATAAAGAACAAATACAAATAAAGAAAGAACTTTGCTGACAATTAGAGATTTTTGTCTGGTCGGAAGAGTCCTTCTAATATTCTGGTCTTATATCAGTTTCGATGTTTTTGAATATAAACAGAAAAGAGAGGGTAGGCTCATTACATTAAAAAAAAAGATATGGGAATGCCCATAACATAAAATAAATAATTGAGCGTGAGAGCCAAATGAATCGAAAGATTCATGTTTGGTTCGGGAAGAGATTATGGAAGTTGTGAAATTAATGGTAAGATAATCTACTTTCATTAAATGATTTATTAGATAATCGAAAACAGAGGATCTTGAGTACTATTCGAAATTCGGAAGAATTACGTAGGGGGGCCATTGAGCAGCTCGAAAGAGCCAGGACTCGCTTACGGAAAGTTGAAATAGAAGCGGATGAGTATCGAATGAATGGATACTCTGAGATAGAACGAGAAAAAGAAAATTTGATTAATGCCACTTGTGACACTTTGGAACGATTAGAAAATTACAAAAATGAAACCCTTCATTTTGAACAACAAAGAGCGATTAATCAGGTCCGACAACGAGTTTTTCAACAAGCCTTACAAGGAGCTCTAGGAACTCTGAATAGTTGTTTGAATAGTGAGTTACATTTCCGTACGATCCGTGCTAATATTGGCATTCTAGGGGCCATGGAAGAAATAACAGATTAGCCCTTTTACTTTTACTTTAGTTTAGAGTTTAGGCATTATTTTTCCCTTTGCTTCCGAAAAAGAATAAAAAAAACAAAACACTAATGGTAACCCTTCGAGCCG